TTCAGTAATTAAACCTTCATGAATCCATTTTTGTTCTTTCATTCCAGGTAAAGCCCCCTTGAAGTATCAACTGATGGAGGAGAAATAATATTAGACAACTGACCCCTTTTCTTTTTTTTACAAACAGGAAAAAGTTTGGGATCCGATTTGGATATTAAAAGGATTACCATATATAACACAAAATTTCTCCGCCGATTCCTTCTAGTCGAGCCTCCCGGTCTGTCATTATACCTCGAGAAGTAGAAAGAATTACAATCCCCATCCCACCTAAAATTCTCGGAATTCGTTGAGAGTTAGAATAGATTCGTAGACCGGGTCGACTGATCCGTTTTAAATTTAAAAAATTTCTATAGGGTTTTTGCCTATTCCTTCTATGTCGTAGGGTTAAAACCAAATAAGATTTGTTTTTTTCTCGATGTTTTCTGACGTTTTCGATAAAACCTTCTCGAAAAATTATTTTAACAATATTTTCGGTAATATTAGTAGATGCTATGCGAACAACTCTTTTTCTATCCATATCAGCATTTCGTATAGAGGTTATTATCTCAGCAATAGTGTCTCTACTCATGATGAACTAAACTTATTGGTGTCTCAAAATTCGATATAATCAACATGTTCTTCTTCTTCTTTTTTTTTTTATTGGTTTATGAAGATAAATTTTTAAAGGTATATGCGTGAGACACAATCTACGAATTCATCTAGTTTTTAATCGATTTCTTTCAAATACGCCAAAGATAGCACGATTTCATTTTATAATACCTCGGGAGCTAATGAAACTATTTTAGTAAAATTTAATTGTCTCAATTCTCGGGGGATTGCACCAAAAATTCGAGTTCCTTTTGGATTTCCTTCTTGATCAATCACAACTGCCGCATTGTCATCATATCGTATTATCATACCGCTGTTACGTTTAAGTTCTTTACAGGTACGAACAATTACAGCTCTAACTACTTCTGATTTTTCTAGGGGCATATTGGGTACTGCTTCTTTGATCACAGCAACAATAACGTCACCAATATGAGCATATCGACGATTGCTAGCTCCTAGGATTCGAATACACATCAATTCTCGCGCCCCGCTGTTATCCGCTACATTTAAATGGGTCTGAGGTTGAATCATATTTTTAGTCTATTCTTCCAATGTAAAGGATGAAGAAAATAAAAGAAATATTCTTTGTCCAAAAAAAGAAACCTGCGTTTTTGTTTTATCCCCAAGGCTTAGTTCCGTCGGTTCTAAATTTTTATCCCGAAATAATAAATTGCGTTCGTATAGGCATTTTTGATGCTGCTATTAAAATAGCCCTTCTAGCTATATTTTCGGTTACTCCACCCATTTCATATAGTATTCGCCCCGGTTTAACAACAGCTACCCAATATTCAGGGGATCCTTTCCCCGAACCCATACGTGTTTCAGCAGGTCGTACTGTAACCGGTTTGTCTGGAAATATACGCACCCAAATTTTTCCACCACGACGCGCATTTCGTGTCATTGCTCGACGACCTGCTTCGATTTGTCTAGATGTGATCCAAGCAGGTTCAAGTGCCTGAAGAGCATATTTACCGAAAGAAATATGATTACCCCGATAAGATATTCCCTTCATTCTTCCTCTATGTTGTTTACGGAATCTAGTTCTTTTCGGGTTATAGTTGATGGGTGTTTCGGAATTCCATCTCTACTACAGAATTGGACGTGATAATTTCTTCTCATCCAGCTCCTCGCAACTAAAAGGATTCAAAATTGAATTTCAATTAATTTCAATAGCTATTAGAATATTTTTATAAAAAATAGTTTTTTTCTAACATTCTAATAAATCTTTAGTTTCTTTTGTCCTTTATCCAAGTTTTTCAAAAAAAAAAGTTCGTTTTCGCGGGCGAATATTTACTCTTGCAATCTCTATTTCAGTCATAACGCTTGTTCGTGACTTCTCAGAATAGATGAATCGATTGTAGATGAATCGATTTCTGGTTAATTTCGCCATCCCGACTAGTGAATCATTAAAATTCATTTGTTAAATAAAATCTTTTGCATTCACCGGTTCCATCGTTCCCATCGCTTCATACTTAATGGTTAGGTCTTAATTCTACAACGGAGCGCATAATCCAATTTATTCTTGAGTCAACCTTCTTAGTCTTTATTGGCTCGAAGCTCTTACTTTTTTTCTTCTATACCAAAGATTCATTTATAATGAAATATTAAATGAATCAATTTAGTATTGATGCTTTATTACACTGCCTTTTATGAGATGACTCATAGACCTTACATAGTGGAATTCTATAGCATTTATCTTCTTTTTCTTTCTTTCTCTCATCCTTCCATTTATCCACACCTTATCTTCTTTATTTTGCGTTAAACTTAGAATTAAAGTCTATTCAAAAAAAAATGTCAGTTGCTACAAAGATATGACCGATTTATCATATCTTGACTGATTCTTTAGATCCAGATAATACGAAGTGATGAGTTGGTTTTCATACTAGCGGGCTCCGGGCTGGTGATCTTTTTT